TCCCCATCTCTCCTAAACTTCCCCCGGTCTTCGGCCCGAGCTGTATGAGGCAGAAACTCGTCTCACGTACGGTTCGGAGGCCGAGCCCCACCCCAGCAGTAATGGTGCGGCTTAGGTCAACTAACACAAAGAAGATACAGTTCACTCAACGATTGCCTTTGGGTTCCGAACTCCATATGGGGAAGGAGCGTTGTTGTTTGCGAGGTCTCGATCATTTACATGGACCCACTTCTCATTCCATTTGTGGTAATTTTATGATCTATAAACCGTCCCTAACGAACGATCGGCTCATCTTTGAGCATGATAAATCACTTCGTGCCGACCAGTTGCCAATAAACTTTCCGGCCTCATATGAGAATGGAAAACTGGAGCATTTTCTGCATCAGTGGATGACGAATCGCGAACATAATAATTTCTGGTTGACCATGTTCCCAGAAAAAAGATACTTTCGAGAAACGACGAGCACGACTGAAGTAGCTATACATACAAATCCATTTACGGATCTATATGCTTCGATTGGAACTGGAAGTTCCAGAACAGGCGGCTGGTATACCACCATAATGAAACTGCCTTTTCTTTTTTTTATTCGGATAGGATTTCTGTTGGCTTCGTTGGGAGGCTCGCGTAGTTTGTTACGTCAGCTCCAAAAGGATAAGTTGCGTTGGAATTGATAAAGTTCCGTGGAGTTCATAATTGCATAAAAGGAGGAGAAGTAGTGGCTGCGGCGCGTCAAGGCACTTCTTCGACGGTCCCCGTCCGCCCGGCCTGCCGGCCCGCTCTGAAGAATTCATGGGCCGGCGAGCCTCCAGGACAAGGGGGCGGGCACTACTAACCAAGCCAAGCCTAGTTCTCGCCGATAGGCGCTGGTAGCTTGCTTCCAAGCCTTGCCAACTAGAATAAATAGTTGTGGCCACGGCCCCAAGGAGCCTTAAGCACTTGTACAATGCTCAAGTCGACGGCTCTGGGCAACGAGTAGGATGGAGCCGTCGACTTTCGAAACGATTAGTCAAGCGTGCCATATATATTGAGGGAAGGGAAAAAGGGGTCTCTTTCCTCGCCCGATGGTAGAGGTCAATCCCCTATCACCTTCGGTGCCTCCTTGTGGTCCTTCTCTTTAGCTTTTCCTCGGCCTTTAGAGTTAGAGCTAGTTGATAGGCCACTTTCCACATCTGATGCATTGAGATTTCATCTTGGATTTCGAACACCTCAAGCCCTATCAAGCAAGGGATTCTTCGTCGGATTCGTTCAAGCCATTGCGAATAAACAATTGGTAGAACTCCGCAACTTGTTAGGAGTAGGGGCTTTCTTGTACGCTTCTCTCCCCCCTATCCTAACAAGCGAAGTGAACCCTTTAGAACAAGCTTTGGGTCTAATCGGAGGGTAGAAATTTATCCCGCAACCTCGATCGCATCTTGTCTTGTCTCATGTACTTCCCTTTGCCTTTCCGCTGACGCCTTACTTGGACTTGATCCCACCAAATTGAGGCATGACCCGTGCTCAGGAATTTCATCTTCGCATACCTCGTCTCGTTCTTTCCAATCAAAGAACTTTTCCACGCTACTTTTTCAATCAAGAAAGTCCTCGGGATGCAATCGGCCATGGAAATTTTGAACGTCCACTTTGATCCCACGATCTCCTTTTTATTGAAGCCCTTCTCAATTAGAAATAAGGCCCACATGAAAAAAATCGAAATCGAAATTGGCTGGAACTTCTTCTTCATGAATAGTTCCTTGATCATGTGATCGGATCTAGTCGATCGGATTTGAATCGGAGGTCTTGAACTCGAGTTTGTGAAAGACTCTTGCCGCCCCTTTCATTTAAGCCCTTTTTTTTATTGCCCTAAAAAGAAGACCCGGCTTCTTCTTCTTTCTTTTACGAATCCGGCAAGCAAAAATCCTTTCTTCTCTTGAGTGATTGCTTGAGTTAAGCCTTCTTGACTCGTTTTGAGTCCCGATTTTCAGTCCTTGGATGATCTTTCGGGTCTTAGTACAATGGATTCCATAGGCGTTTCCCGTGCTCTTCCGAAAGAAGCATCTGGAAATGACTTGTCATGGGCTTATGCGATGAAGAATGATTTGCTCGGGAAAAAATTTTGTGCTTATGTGGATGGGTCGCTTCAATTTCCCAAGACTCGAGAAGGATATTTTCCTACAAAAGATGAAAAGTGCTTAGCTTCAAATGAGATGACTTGTGTACTTCCTTTGAGCCCCATATACACCGTCACCTCTTTTGCGACCGCTAAAGATATTTGGGAAACCATAAGTCATCTTGATTCTCAGGATGATTCTCCACCTTTCTATCAGTTGCAACATGAAGAACATGCCTTAGCTTATGGGTAAAATCAAGAAAGAAGTGTGCTATACTATTTCTTACCGAAGGCTTAGGCTTCTATGGGACCAGCTGAACATGAGGGACTCCTTTCAAAGATAGGGGCACCGATCGATTCGAATTCTAAAGGCTCTTGTCGGGAAGAATTTCATCTAACATAGAATAGCCTTCT